GGATTTGAACCTGTGACATTTTGTACCCAAAACAAACGCGCTACCAAGCTGCGCCACATCCCTTCAATTGTTCTACAGTATAATTGTAGAGAATTCCTGTCTTGTTTTCCACATCCCTATTTACTGCATTGAGAAACAAAGTTTTCTGACCATTTCGTCTTTTTTTGGCCTCATTTAACATTTTTTAACATATAATAATAAGAAAGGGAAATCTTATGGATCGTTGTACATTTCAATTGGAATTAGGGATTCCGTGTACAACTCTAAGTAACCCTTAACTACATATACATCTGATTATATATGCTTTATGTATTAAAATAAAAAAAAGGAGGTTTTTCAATGCGAGATCTAAAAACATATCTCTCCGTGGCCCCAGTACTAAGTACGCTATGGTTCGGGGCTTTAGCAGGTCTATTGATAGAGATTAATCGTTTTTTCCCCGATGCGTTGACATTCCCCTTTTTTTCATTATAGCTATTGACACCGGAAGGAATGAAGAAGATTAGAAATACAATCAAATACCTTTGACTAATCCCCCCTTATTTTCTCTTTTTTCCCTTTTTTCTAATTTAGAATAAGGGATGAAAGAGAAAGAATAAAAGTGGATTCAACCTCTGCGAGACTCAGTCTCAAACTCGAATTAAAAAAATGAAAGGTGGGGGTAGAGTAGGAAAGTCGCGGTCTAGGGCAAGAATACAAGATCTTTAACTGCCCTTCGGATTTAAATAGATTTTTGAACTCATTGTCTTACTTATTATTTATTATGTATGACTTTGGGCTTTGATTTCATTTATTTTTATCTTTTAAAGGTGGATTTCAAGTTAATAACTTCTATTTTTTCCTTCCTTTCTTTTTCTTCATTTCGAATTAAAATAGAAGAGTTGAGTAAATCAAAAATCCAAAGGAGGTTCATGGCCAAGAAGAAAGGTGCGCGGGTAACGGTCATTTTGGAATGTACCAGTTGTATACAAAACGGTGTTAAGAAGGTATCAACGGGTATTTCCAGATATATTACTCAAAAGAATCGGCACAATACGCCCAATCGATTAGAATTGAGAAAATTCTGTCCCTATTGTTACAAACATACGATTCATGGGGAAATAAAGAAATAGATTGAACCAAGGATGTCTTATCCTTGAAAGGGGAGAAAAATGACATTATATAGAACACATTGAAATTGAAATAGAAGATATTGCATTTAAATAAAAAGAATCCTATTTGTAGTTCAAATGACAATTAAGGAATAGGATTTTCGGGATAAGAAATAAACTAAACAAACAAACCATGGATAAATCCAAGCGACCCTTTCTTAAATCCAAGCGATCTTTTCGTAGGCGTTTGCCCCCGATTCAATTGGGGGATCGAATTGATTATAGAAACATGAGTTTAATTAGTCGATTTATTAGTGAACAGGGAAAAATCTTATCTAGACGAGTGAATAGATTGACCTTGAAACAACAACGATTAATTACTATTGCTATAAAACAAGCTCGTATTTTATCTTTGTTACCCTTTCTTAATAATGAGAAACAATTTGAAAGAATTGAGTCGACTACTAGAACTACCGGTCTTAGAACCAGAAATAAATAGGCTTGTTTTTTGTTCACTTCAATCAGAATTCCAATCCGAACTCAAACATGGATTCGTTTTTTTTTTTTTTGACAAATCTTAGAATCCAGATTTTTGTGTCGTAAAAAAAAAAACGAATCGGAAAAAAATATTTTTTTATTGAACGTGTTCATTCATTTTGACTACTTTAAGCGCATTCTCAGAGTCATTTTGACTCCAACTCCACCCTCCCGGAGTGCATTCTCCGGGGAACCTCATTTAAATTATTTCGGTGTATTCTTTCCAATCCACTTTTTCTCTAATTTCGTTGGAAATCATATAAAGACAATTCCTATTTGATATAGCTATTTGGGCCAGTATTTTACGATTAAGAAGCAACTGCCTCTTATATAAATCATGTATTAATTTACTATAACTATAGGATACTCCCTTTTCTCGAATTACTGCGTTTATCCGAGTGATCCACAAACGGCGAAAATTTCTCTTTTGCTTATCCCTATCCCGATGAGCTGAAACCAAAGCTCTTATTTTCTGTTGAGTAATAGTTCGAGTAAGTCTTGAATGAGACCCTCGAAAACTTGATGCAAATAAACGAATTTTTGTTCTACGTTTTCGGGCTATATATCCGCGTTTAACTCTAGTCATTGAATAAATAAAATTTTGACAAATAACTAATTGATTTTTTCTTTCAGTTATTATTTTTACCGTCCTGGCCTATTAATAACCAAACGGATTTTTCCAATGTATAAAATAAAAATTCCAATGGCTTTGGCTACTATAACCTTCCCGACCACGATTTTTTGGTATTTTACTGCGAAATAGCAAAGAAATAATAAAATTTCTTTTGCTAGGTGTCAAAAATTTAGTAAAAAAAAAAAGAAATAGAAATTAAATGAATAAAGAAAAAGTGGGTTTCCTCGTTTCTATGGTT